CAAGGAACGAAAAAAGTCGCAATTTGTCTCTCCCGCCCAGCGTGTGTGCCTACCAACTCAACAAGTAGTTTTAGTTGTTGAAAGGATTCTGGTGAAAAATGAAGAAGGACAAACAAGCAAGAAAGAATTCGAGACGAAACTGCTGGTGGGTAATCTAACCAAATGATGAGGGATTCCTCGAGAAGTTAACAATTAGTCCTCATATTGAATGATTATGAATTATTCAAGGAAGAATGGGTTTGAAACATACACGAGGAAGGTTCTGGGAGCAATATCAGTTGTGAATCTCTTACGAACCAAGAGCCGTGTGAAGTAAGAATTTCATGCACGGTTCTGAATGAGCGGAAAGATCGGAAATCTTCTTTTCGACTCTGACTCTCCTATACCAGTCGTTGCTTTTTTCTCTGTTACCTCTAAAGTAGCAGCTCCAGCTTTATTTACGCGACTCTTCGGTATCATTTTTCCACATCTATCTAATGAGTGGCATATCGTGGTAGGATTATTAGCTACCTTTAGCATGATATTAGGAAATCTAATTGCCGTTACTCAAATAAGCATGAAACGTATGCTAGCTTATCCCTCTATAAGCCAAATTGGATATATTATGATTGGAGTACTTGCTGCAGACCCGGAGAACGGTTACGCAAGTATGATAACTCATACGTTTATTTATATACTCATGAATCTGGGAACTTTTGCTCGTATCACCTCATTCGGTTTACGAACCGGAACTGATAATATTAGGGATTACGCGGGATTATACATGAAGGATCCTGTTCTAACATTCTCTCCGGTTTTACGTTCACCATCCCTAGGGGGTATCCCTCCACCATCCGGTTTTTTCGGTAAACTCCATCTCTTTTGGCATGGATGGAAAGCTGGTTCGTACCCATCAGTTCTGGTAGCGCTCGTCACAAGTGTCATTTCTATCTACTATTATCTCAAAATAATTAAATTAATGTTCACTGAGAAGAATGGGGGGGGCGATGCATCCACAACTTATATACGAAATTCATTAGTTTCTCCATCAATTTCAAAAAGTTCTATTGAAATAGCTATGATCATTCGTGCACTAGCATCAATCCTATCGGGTATATTAATAGATCCCATTATCGGGATCACACGGAATACTTTATTCTAGACTCACTTCTTGTGACGCGAACTTTTTTTTTTTCGAATTATTTTTATTA